ATAAATAAGAAAAATCCGAAAGCTCCTCGTTTTTTGCGGTGATACTACCAAAATTTCAAGTTGGCTAAGTCGTCTTTATGTTAATCCTTACGTGCCTCTTGAATCCACTCTTTTCCTATTTCGTTTTTAATTTGTTTTTGTGTATAATGTGGATTTTCATATTGTTTTTATTGTATTGTATTGATAGGAATTCTCTTGTTAAGAAACCTACGAATTGATTAAAACCTCAGATTCATACTAGAACCTCGACGATTCAATAAAAAAACCTAAGTAAAGTCAAGGATTCCCTGAGTAAGAACCCTTCGACTATCACCCATTCCATAAATAGATAAAATAGATAGAATGCCTAAAATTTCAAAGACTTCGAAAATTTTTTGGAATCCGGATAGGAGATCTGAACATTAGGTATGAATCATAGTTCAAATATTTCTTAATCGATTTCATATATTCCGTGTTCCAGATACTAGAATAAATAAATAAATATCCGACGAAGGAGACCCATCTCTATGAAGATGACAGAGCCACACTCTGTACTATCAATAGGATCGATTATAACAAGTCACACACTCATATCCCGGAAATACAGAAACAAAAAAATTCCGCGGTCAAACTCCCAAAACAAAGTATAATGGGCTCAAAGTATGAGCTCGAAATGATTCCTTTTGTATGACTTTACAATTTTTATAGACCTAATTCATTGAAATTCCATCCAATAAAACGGAAGAATTATAAATCTCTAAAATAATAGATAGAAAGATGGCAAAAAGAGCCATTGTGACGCCCATCAAAGGAGTTGTTCCCCACCCAGGGGCTACTTTACCATATTCCGAATTCAAGGGTTTTAATAAAGCCCCTACAGACGTTCGCCTTGGACCGCCGTTCTCAACAGTTTGTGTAGTCATAAATCCTATTGTATTCATTGAGATCTGTTGACTTTGTATACCATTCCGTTGTAGTTGTAAATAAACGATCTTATCATGGACCCATTGAGGAAATTTTATAAGAATGGAAACAGCAACCCTAGTAGCCATCTTTCTATCTGGTTTACTTATAAGTTTTACAGGGTATGCCTTATATACCGCTTTTGGGCAACCTTCTCAACAACTAAGAGATCCATTTGAGGAACATGGAGACTAGTTGACGTAATGAGCCTCAAAACATTGCGAGGCTCATTACGTCAATTGAGATACTGAAAAATCATTTTATCTTTTTAGTTGGAACTTTAGGTGGTTCTCGAAAAAAGATAGCAAAAAAAATTATTCCTAAAGTCGACACTAAGAGGAATGTATAAACTAGTGCTTCCATAGATTTGATCGCAGTTTACAATTATAGCTTTCATACCTGCTTGTTCCCTTTTATTTGTGAGGGACCGTCTATCGGATAAAAAAAAGAAATAACACGAGTAAAAAAGAAGTGATCAAGGTTTCTCTGACCCCTAGGAAAAATTCCAGAAAGAAAACAGAGACGAAAGAAACAAAAGTAGTCTTATATCAGGCTGCTTGTCTTCTTGTAGTTGGATCTCCAAGTTTTTGGAATGCTCCAAATTCGACTTGAGCATCCAAATCCGGATCAATACCAGCAAAAACATCTCTGAACAGGGTTCTAGCACCATGCCAAATGTGTCCGAAGAAGAAGAGCAAAGCAAATGAAGCATGTCCAAAAGTAAACCAACCCCTTGGGCTGCTACGAAAAACACCGTCGGATTTCAATGTAGCACGATCTAATTCAAAAATTTCACCCAATTGAGCACGTCTAGCATATTTTTTCACAGTAGCAGGATCGCTATAACTGACTCCATTGAGTTCACCACCATAGAACTCAACAGTTACACCAACTTGTTCAACACTATACTTTGACTCTGCCCTTCGAAAAGGAACATCCGCTCGAACAATTCCGTCGCCGTCTACCAAAACAACGGGAAATGTTTCAAAAAAGGTAGGCATACGACGTACAAAAAGTTCACGACCATCCTTATCTCTAAAGATGGGATGTCCTAACCACCCAACTGCTATTCCATCCCCGTTATCCATCGAGCCCGCCCTGAATAATCCTCCCTTCGCCGGATTATTTCCGATGTAATCATAAAAAACTAATTTTTCAGGAATTTTCGACCAGGCTTCTGCTAAACTTTGATTTTCTGCCAGCCCCATACTAACTCTTCGATATATCTCTTGCTGAAAGTATCCCTGATCCCATTGGTAACGAGTGGGCCCAAATAATTCAATCGGAGTAGTTGCGGAACCATACCACATAGTTCCAGCAACAACAAAAGCTGCAAAAAAGACAGCAGCTATACTACTGGAAAGTACGGTTTCAATATTTCCCATACGCAAGCCTTTGTATAGGCGTTGTGGCGGGCGGACACTCAAATGGAATAGACCTGCTAATATGCCCAATGTACCTGCTGCAATATGATGAGAGGCTATTCCTCCCGGAATAAAAGGATCAAAACCTTCTACGCCCCATGCGGGACTTACAGGTTGTACTTTTCCAGTTAGTCCATAAGGATCGGACACCCATATTCCAGGACCATACAAACCTGTTACATGAAATGCACCAAACCCAAAGCAAGCCACTCCTGAAAGAAATAAATGAATTCCAAAGATCTTGGGTAAATCCAAAGAAGGTTTTCCTGTACGTTCATCAAAAAAAATTTCGAGGTCCCAATACACCCAATGCCAGATAGCTGCCAAAAAGCATAAACCAGAAAACACAATATGTGCCCCAGCTACACCTTCATAACTCCAAATACCCGGATTCGTTACAGTTCCTCCTGTAATACTCCAACCACCCCATGAATTGGTTATTCCTAAACGAGTCATGAAGGGTATAACGAACATACCCTGTCTCCACATTGGATCAAGAACAGGATCAGAGGGATCAAAAACTGCTAATTCATAGAGAGCCATCGAACCAGCCCAACCAGCAACCAAAGCCGTATGCATTATATGAACAGAAAGCAATCGGCCGGGATCATTCAATACAACAGTATGAACACGATACCAAGGTAAACCCATAGAAATTCCCCTTTCCCTTTATCAAAGATAGATAGACACTGTGTAACTTTATTGCATTAGAAAAGACTCTACTGTGACTATCCTATCGATCCTCGCTATTCAGTAAATTATTTAAGAACGGGAGTTAATAGTTATTCTTTTTCTATTCTGTTGTTAATCTGTTATTACTAAAACCTTTTAATTGTTTAATTAACGGAATAATTATGTTCATAGGAACAAAAAGAAGCAGATTTATTCTATACTCGATAAGTATCAATACGCAATGGGGTTGAATAACATTTTCGAATAGCAAATACATACATATCTACTCATTACCCTATATCGCAGTAATTTGACTTTATTCCTTCTTTTTTTCTTTCTAACTTTTTGTAATCTATGCAAAAAAGAAATACGATAAAAGCCAATATTTAAATTTAAAAATTATAAACACAATAAAATCATATTCTTACGTTTTTACATCAAAGTGAAATATATTACTTAGTTTTTTTCTTTAAGCAAATGCCTATTGGTGTTCCAAAAGTACCTTTCCGAAGCCCTGGAGAGGGAGAAGCATCTTGGGTCGACGTATAGTGCGACTTGTCAGATATACTGGGTCATATGGGATTTACCCGTTCTCTCCTCAATCGAGATATCCTCCGTTTCGCCCAAGAAGGAGTCATTAAATCATAAAAATTTTGGAGCGTGAAGTGCAATTTGATCCGTTTTGAGAGGATCCATTACTATTTATTAGTCTCAATTACAATAATTTATGGTTAGCTTACCTGAACTAAAAAAAATAAAGTATTCAGGCTCTGTTTAGAAAAACCCAACTCAATTAGTAATATATCTATGATTCCTAGTTCGATCCTAAATGATTCCTATGTGGAATATCTGTGGGTTGATTTCAAACTATTAATCAAAACTTTGTAGAACGTATAAACTGAATTGAAAAAATAAGCAGAAAGTCATAAAAAAAGAAAACGGTAATACAATATTTGTCCTATATGTGCAAATCCAAATCGAGTCAATCTTTACCCAGAGTAGAGCATAAACCTAAAAAGAGAAAAGAGACCCACCCAGGAACAAGAAAATATCATCGGGGTTGGTTGATGAAACAATACATCAATGAGAAGTTAATTCAATACATTTAGTGACTTTTTCTTTATTAGAATTATAAGAAAAAGAAAACAGTCAAACTCGTCTTTATTCAAGAATAAAATTTTTTATTAAGTAAGAAAAACCCCGTTATGGGAAAAGAGATAGGTTTGGAATCCATACATTGATTCTTTTTTTATTTTTGAGATTTTTTTGAACCGTATGCATCAAAAGGTGCGTGTACGATTCCGAAGGGATACAATTGTACCCTAATTAACCGACTTTATCGAGAAAGATTACTTTTTTTAGGACAAGCAGTTGATAGCGAGATCTCAAATCAACTTATTGGTCTTATGATATATCTCAGTATTGAAGATGAAAACAAGAATCTTTATTTGTTTATAAACTCTCCTGGCGGGGGGGTAATATCCGGAATAGCTATTTATGATACTATGCAATTTGTGCGACCAGATGTTCATACAATATGCATGGGGTTAGCCGCGTCAATGGGATCTTTTCTCCTGGCCGGGGGGGAAATTACCAAACGTCTAGCATTTCCTCACGCTTGGCGCCAATGAGATTCTTATTTAAGAGAAAAGGGAAGACTGTGCCTTCGCCCTAGGAAATAGTAAGCAATAATAGCATGGCACTTTGCATTCGATATTCTAAATTTTTTGATTCTTTTGAAAAAATTAGATTTAGATTATGTATCGAGAGAGTAGTATGAGATTAAGGGGTCTTCTCGATTTTATAATTGGGAGTTGGGTTTAGCGTCACAAACCTTTTTTGTTTACACTATCACACTAAAGGGCTCTTAACAATATTCATGTTATCAAAAGAAAAGAATCCAAGAGGTGCGCAAAAAAAATATTTTTTCTTTGATTTGGAACAAAAAGAAACTTTGGGATTGCCGAATCACATCCAAAAGAAATCACATTAAGATAATTAAGATAGAAGGCAACGGAGCCATCATAGTATTTTATACATATTCCGAAAGGAAAGACGGCTATTTGATCATTTAACCATCTGGGTATGATATACTCTATGTTTCTCTTTCTTTTTTCAATAATTTCAATAAAGAGACCAAGTTAGGTCAATCTTAGTGCAGAGCCGTATGCATATGCAAGAGGGATGCCTGTACGGTTGTTCAATTCGATCTTTTTCATATTATATTATTCCATTCTTTTTCTTTATATTTATTTTCTATACGCTTTATCATGTAAGCTAGAAAAACTTTTTATTCTATTATATTCTATTATCAGGGTAATGATCCATCAACCTGCTAGTTCGTTTTATGAAGCAGCGACGGGAGAGGTTATCCTGGAAGCGGAAGAACTGTTGAAACTGCGCGAAATCATCACAAGGGTTTATGCACAAAAAACGGGCAAATCCCTATGGGTTCTATCCGAAGACATGGAAAGAGACGTTTTTATGTCAGCAACAGAAGCACAGGCTTATGGAATTGTTGATCTTGTAGCGGTTAAATGAAAATAACACGTAATTCACGCAAATTCGTGATTGGAAATTTTTTAACTGCGTTTAATATTTATTAACTTACTTTATTATTTTAAGTTTAAGAGAAATAGACATAATTCATAATCATCCGGTTAGGATCAATCTAAACCAGTCCATTATGTATCCAATTCAACATGCCAACTATTAAACAACTTATTAGAAATACAAGACAGCCAATCAGAAATGTCACTAAATCCCCCGCTCTTAGGGGATGTCCTCAACGACGAGGAACATGTACTCGGGTGTATGCGCGACTCGTTTCGATCATAAAATGAGCCGGTATAAAAACAAAGTGCCAATATCAATGATGAGTACCGGTAAGGTAAATAGGATAGAATCGAGGAGGGGGCCTTTATTTTAAATTTTTATTTATCTAAAACAAAGAATCCCTTTCACATTCCTGCATTGTGTATGAATTTTATGGCTTCTATTGGTGCAAATCGAATTACCGCAATGTAAGATGAGAAGCAATTCTCCATTGGTATAAAATGATTATCCATTAAGCGGAGGAATTCTTTTTAAGCATAAAGATTACGCCCCTACTCTGTCAAGAACGGACTATAAAGGGTCAGCTACCCAGCTAACTTTCCTAATTAAATACCGTTACTGTATAGATGGCTTTCGTTGTGAAAGGACTATTACTGGATAATTCATGGGTAGAGCAAAAGAGGATGAACTATACAAGTTACCAATAACCTGGATTAAATGAAGTGAAGGCTCCGGTGTATAGAGAAGACCTCGCCGTTTAAGAAGTTACCATAGAAACGATGGAACCCACTACACTCTTTCTATATCCGTTTTCTATTTTTTATTTGCTATATTTTTGACACCTGTAATGTAAAGAAAAAGAAAATTTCTTTCTTATTTCGAATTGAAATAAAAAAATCGTGGTTAGGAAGGTTATAGTAGCCAAAGCCATTGGAATTTCTAGTTTATACATTGGAAAAATCCGTTTTGTTATTAATAGATTAGGAAGTGTTAAAAGAATAACTGAAAGAGAATAAATCAATTAGTTATTCGTGAAAGTTTCATCGATTCAATGACTAGAATTAGACGTGGATATATAGCTCGAAGACGTAGAACAAAAATTCGTTTATTTGCATCAAGCTTTCGAGGGGCCCATTCAAGACTTACTCGAACTATTACTCAACAGAGAATAAGAGCTTTGTTTTCAGCTCATCGGGATCGGGATATTAAAAAGAGAGAGTTTCGTCGTCTGTGGATCACTCGTATAAACGCAGTAATTCGCGAGAGTTTAATATTCTATAGGTATAGTCGATTAATACATGATCTGTACAAGAGACAGTTGATTCTTAATCGTAAAATACTTGCACAAATAGCCATATCAAACAGGAATTGTTTTTATATGATTTCCAATGAGATCACAAAAGAAGTAGATTAGAAAGAATCTACTGGAATATTGTAAACGTGTTTTCCCGGAGTTCAGTCTCCGGGAAGGTAAAATAGAAATAATTAAGATAAAAAAGTAGTCAAAATGAATGAACACATTCAATACAAAAAGCTTTCTCCAATTCTTTTTTTTTTCATATGGCACATTTGGATTCTCGGAAAAGAACTAATCTTGTCTTTGAGTTTGGATTGAAATTTTGATTCAAGAGTAAACCCTTTTAATTCTGGTTCTAAGACCTGTAGTTCTATCGGTTAACTCTGTTCTTTCAAATTGTTTCTGATTATTGAGAAAGGGTAACAAAGATAAAATACGAGCTTGTTTTATAGCCATAGTAATTAAACGTTGTTGTTTCAAGGTCAATCTATTCACTCGTCGCGATAAGATTTTTCCCTGTTCGCTAATAAATCGACTAATTAAACTCATATTTCTATAAGAAATTCGATCCCCCGATTGAATAGGAGGCAAACGCCTACGAAAGGGTCGTTTTGATTTAAGAAAAGGTCGCTTGGATTTATCCATGGTTTGTTTTATTATTTAATTTTATTCTTTTTCTCGAAAATTATATTTCTTAATTTGAATTCATTTTAATTCAAAATGAAAATAGGATTTTTTTCGATTTAGATTTCTATTTATATAGAATTATATAGAATTGTTCTATTCGATTTAATTATAGATAGATATAGATAGAATGCCACCCCTTTCCCTTCCTTGAAGGGGTAATATACAAGTACTCAATTCGATCTATTTCTTTATCTCCCCATAAGTCGTATGCTTATAACAATATGGACAGAATTTTCTCAATTCTAATCGATTAGGTGTATTGTGGCGGTTCTTTTGAGTAATATATCTGTAAATGCCCGTTGATACCCTATTAACGTTGTTTCGGGCACAGTTGGTACATTCCAAAATCACCGTTACTCGAACATCTTTACCCTTGGCCATGAACCTCCTTTGTAATTTTTGATTTACTCAACTTTTCTATTTTTGATTCAAAACGAATAAGTAAAGGATAGAAGATTTCTAAATTTTATTTCAAATTGAAATAGAATATTTCATTTTTGATTTAAATATATTGGATAATATTCTTTACTTAGACCTTCAACCCGCATTTCTATTCTACTCCCATTCTTTTATTATATTTTTTTTATTATATTAGGAATATTGATTGAAATTTAATTCGAATTGGACCCCTAATTTCCCAGATGTTAAAGAGACTTTTTTTCCCTTTCCTCCCTTAATTTGAATTCTAAAAAAAGGGGGAAAAAGAAAAGAGAAAATAGGAGTAAGGGGTTAGTCACAGATATTTGATTCTATCTTTAATCTTCTTCATTCCCTACTATGTTATTAACTAGAATGAAAAAAAGGGGAATGTTAGCGCATCCGGAAAAAAACGATTAATCTCTATTAATAGACTCGCTAAAGCCCCAAACCATAGCGTACTTAGTACTGGTGCCACAGAGAGATATGTTTTTAAATCTCGCATTGAAAATCCTCCTTTTTTTTATTGTAAAAAAGAAAACATAAAAACATATATGATTCGATAGATAGGTCTTTAAAGACCAGACCACCCAGAGTTATACACGTAATACCTAATACCTAATTCAAATGGAATTCCTTTATTTTATTATTAATAATTATTCAATTATCCAATGATCCAGTAAAAGTCAATAAGATAGTACCTTATCATAAAATTATAAAATAACTAAAAAAATCTCCCTCTTGCCGAGAAAATAGATAACGAGAAAATAAAAAATACTGATTTATTCTTGTATACAAATCTTTTACTATTATTATATTATATGTTAAATGGAACAAAAAAGACGAAAGGAACAAAAAATGGTGTGGGGAAATAACTATGTGGAAACTAAGATAGAAATTCTATACAATGAAACTGTGGAACAAAAGGGATGTGGCGCAGTTTGGTAGCGCGTTTGTTTTGGGTACAAAATGTCACGGGTTCAAATCCTGTCATCCCTACCTATTACTGCTACTACTTCGAGGCGCAGTAACGAGGAATCGACGAAGATCAATTCAAAGTGGACAGAATCTTTCATTTTTATCATACTCTGGGGTTCTAAAAAATACTTTGCTTTACAGTCTTATCTATTCCGATAAAAAGCGCTCTTAGTTCAGTTCGGTAGAACGTGGGTCTCCAAAACCCGATGTCGTAGGTTCAAATCCTACAGAGCGTGATTCTTTTTTCTTAGATAAAATTAGATTGATAAGGGATTCAGTAACTTACCCAGCAATAGGGATTTGACCCCCTGTGGATTAAAGAGAGGAGGAGGCCAATACAATAAAAAAAATAAAATTTAATTCATCAAAGGTCTAACTGATCCCCGCGCCTGTATTGTAAATATGCAGTGACGAATAATCCAGCTAAAGTAATAGGAATTAGACCTAAGACAATTCCAAATAAAAAAACTTCAATCATTTCAATTAGTTTAGTTCAAAAAAAGGAGGGAATATCTATACTTAAATAGTAATCCGAATTGCCATGAATCTCAACGATTAAGGGTTGAAAATTGAAACTATAAATAACTCTAGAATACACGGAATCTCGAAGAAAGTTTTCATTTTATGAATTCTCATTTTAAATAAGTTGTATCTTGCTCAAACCAATAAACAGAGTGGAGGTTATCGTTAAAGCCGCGAGTAGAAAACCAAAAAAACTAGTTATAGTAAGCATAAGGGGGCTAAATGAAATCTTTTTTTTATACATATGTTTCTAAAGCACTTACCTTACTTAAGTTTTCATTTTTACAAACTAGTAGAATATGCCAAAATATCAATTGAAGCAATAACTTTAATGGAAAGTTGGGCATTCATCTATCATTATAGATGGCACTAACACAGATAAAGTGGGAGGTATAGGAAATGAAATCGACTCACCGTCGGTAACATCTATGCATCCTGTGATTTCAATCAACCGATTCATTGAATATAATTGAGTATTGAGTAGCTTATGGGTAAATCGTTGAAT